AGATACCTGAAGAAGGTATTAATTGGTTCTCGCCCTCTTGAATCGATTCGAGTGGGATGATGACTCTATTTCTTCGCCTCTTTGCCAATAAATCCGAATTCCCCTCGAGAACGGCCGGATTACAACGACCGGTACATGTCATTCGATTAAGTTCTGAATAATCAGGAATCCTATCTCCTTTTTTATTTTTACCAGAAAAATACGAACTAAAAAATTTGTGTCTCACTTGATTATTAGTTACTGAGGGGTTAGAAATATATCTTCGCTTAACAGAAAGAGAATAAGCGTTCATTTGATCTTGATCCTTGTGGATCGAACAGGGACCTGGACTGGATCTCCAGGGCTCCCCTAATAATATCCATAAATGACTTGTTTTTGGTAAGAGATGAATATTACCATATGTAAATTCAGGTGCATGGTACACATCGGTATTCCAGTGCATTTCGCCTTCTGAGTCAGAATAAATATGTTTTCGAACCTTCTCTTTCAAATTCAAAGTGGATGTTCTCGCGCGAATCTCAGCAATGACTTGTTCTGATTCTACATATTGATCGTTTTGAACTAAAAGAAAACTTTTGGGCGGAATACACACATTGTGTATAATATCTTCACTTTCAATAGTTACATACAAGTCGCTAGAACATAGAAAAGCAGGATGTCCATGACGTGTACGTGTCGGATGAACCAAATCCTCATTGAATTTTATTTTTCCATTAGAAGGGGCTCGGACATGTTCTGCAGTACCCCCTGTGAATACTCCGCCGGTATGAAAAGTTCTTAATGTTAATTGAGTACCTGGTTCTCCAATAGATTGACCTGCAATAATACCTACAGCTTCTCCCAATTCGACCAGGTCGTCGTGAGCTGGGCTTCGGCCATAGCATAGTTGACAAATCCAAGATGTACTCCTACAAGTAAAGGGGGTTCGAATAGAGATTGGTTGTGCTCTAAAAGTTATGAATCTATTAACAAGTCCAACCCCAATATCTTGATTTCTAGTAGCAATGCATCGCGAACCTATATATATATGATCCGCTAATACACGCCCAATTAATGTTTGGATAAAAATCCTGTCGGTCATCATTCCATTTCGAGGACTTACAGAAATACCTCGGACGGTGCCACAATCTGTTCGACGTACAACAATGTGTTGAACTACTTCAACAAGTCTGCGCGTGAGGTATCCTGCATCTGATGTTCGGATAGCGGTATCCACAACTCCTTTACGGGCTCCGTAGCAAGAAATAATATATTCTGTTAAAGAGAGTCCTTCGCGTAAATTGCTTTGAATGGGTAAATCAATCATTTGACCTTGGGGATCCGACATTAATCCTCTCATACCTACTAATTGATGTACCTGAGATGCATTTCCTCTGGCTCCCGAAAAAGACATTATATGGACTGGATTAAAAGGATCGGTCATCCGAAAATTAGGATTCATTTCTTGTCGCAAATATTCACTTGTGGCATACCAGATCTCGATCGATTGACGTAATTTTTCTACTGCGTGTACATTCCCATAATGATGGTGTTTTTCCAAAATAAAACTTTGTTGTTCAGCGTCTTGAACTAGCCATCTTTTAGAAGGTATTGTTAAAAGATCATCAATTCCTAATGAAATGGATGCGGCGGTAGCTTGTCGGAAACCCAGAGTCTTTACTTGATCCAGGATATGTGATGTATATCCGATTCCATAGTGATCAATAAATCGACTAATAAGTCGTTTCATGGCAGTTCCGTCTATCACTTTATTGTGAAAGACCTGAGTGGGCCGTTCTGCCATCAGTACCTCCATATTGCGCTGAGTAGAATTTGACAATGGGTTTGAGTCAGTGATTGGACAACTTCCTTTTCTAGATCTTGATTCACGTAGAAATTCCGCAATTTTATAGTCCTAGTTAACCCGGCGAGACTCGAATTCCCGCTGGTAGCATAGAATTACAACAGCCCTGCCAAAACCCCTGTATGGCTTCTTCTATTTCTCGATAAAGAGAAATATGCCCAAGAGTGGTTCGAATATATATATAAAGAATTTCTTTTTTTATACTTTTTACTATTAGATAGTGTCCATAAATCTCATAATAGGTCCCCAAAGCTTCATAGTGAATTTCAATGGGAGCTTCTCTTGCAGCAATAACGCGTTGATCTAGTCGCCACCGCAGCCACAAAGGACTACCTAAATTGATTCGTTTTTGCCGAAAAGCTCCAATTGCATCATAGGCGTTACAAAAAAACGGTTCTTTTTTTTTTGTATACTTATAGTTATTATCTTCATTTTGATAGTTTCTACCATTACACGGATTATACCTATTTACACAAATACCCCGACGATTTCCACTCGTTAAGACATAGAGTCCACTAAGCATATCTTGAGTTGGTGCAGAAATGGGATCTCCAATAGTTGGAGACAAAAGATTCATATGAGAAAACATAAGTAAACGTGCCTCTGCTTGAGCCTCCAAAGATAAAGGCACATGAACAGCCATTTGATCCCCGTCAAAGTCCGCATTGAAGCCCTTACAAACTAATGGGTGTAAACAAATAGCGCGCCCTTCTACTAAAATGGGGAGGAATGCCTGTATGCCTAATCTATGCAGAGTAGGCGCTCTATTCAGCAATACAGGATGGTCATCCAGAATTTCTTGAAGTATTTCCCATACAATCGGTTTTTTTTTACGAATTTGACTCTTAGCAACTCCGATGTTCGAAGCAAGATGTTTTCTAATTAGGTCACGAATTACAAATGCCTGGAAAAGTTCTATTGCTATTTCGCGAGGCAATCCACATCGATGTAATGAAAGTGAAGGGCCCACGACAATCACTGACCGCCCTGAATAATCGACGCGTTTACCAAGCAGAGTCTCGCGAACTCTTCCTTCTTTGCCTTCAATTACATCTGAAAGCGACTTGTAAACTCTGTTATGATCATCCCTCATTGGTTGTCCGCAGATTCCATTATCAAGAAGTGCATCCACTGCTTCTTGTAGCAATTTTTCCTGAGATATTATTAATTCTTCTGGCGTAGCTATACTTGTTGTTAATAGATCTGTAAGAGTATTATTCCGATAGATAATTCTTCTATAGATTTCATTAATATCCGAGGTCACCAGTTTATCCTCATCTATATGATAAATTGGTCTCAACTCAGGAGGAAGAACTGGTAATAGACACAAAACCATCCATTTTGGTTCTATATTTGTTCGAATAAAATGCTTAGCCAATTCCATACGTCTAAGCAAAAAATCCTTTCTTCTTCCAACTTTTCGATCTTCCCATTCATTCCCTGTGGGTTCCTCTTCCTCCAATTCTTTCCATTCTACCAATGAATAATCTATAATAATTCGTAAATCTAGATTGGCTAATTGTTGTCTGATAGAACCTCCCCCGGTAGACATCTCTCGATTTCTAAATGTATCGAAGCTCCGGGTAGTAAAAAAAATTGGGATCCTGTATTTCCAGGGTTGGATTTCATATTCCAATAAACCCCGCAATCGTAAAAAAGTGGGTTTCTTATCTATGGGCCTAGCAAAATAAAAATTGGGATAGGATCTCCCCCCCTCAAAATCGGACGTGAAAGTTTACTCTCATCCGGCTCAAGTAAGTCAAAAAAAGAAAGGAGTTCTCCCTTTCAAACTTTCAAATTCTAGAAAACTCCAAAAAGATCTACTCCTTACTCAAGTTTCCAGTGAAGACCAAGCAAAACCTCATTTATTGCGTCTTCCTTATTATTTTTATTTAGATTTTATTCAAAAAATTATGACATAAATGAAATGTGAAATTCTTGAGTAGTCTACTTCCCCTCGAATGATGAATCCCATAATTCTTAATTAAAGAGTACCTTGGAATTCATAAGGAATTTACTTGTCTATGTACTGTTCCATTCGATCTTTTAGGTCCCGATTTCACCTCGACGGTTAGGTCACGATGCCCTCAAAGTCTATATGCGATAGATAGACTCTTGTAACCATGACATCTTTTCTATTTGCTACTTGAACATAATTTCTTTCTAAAAAAAAAGGAACTGCTTAATTCCACAAAAGAAAAAGTCTTTTTTTACGAGGTATAACTATAAATTCTTATGAAATAGACCATAGATCAATTCCCTTTTTTGGGAGCGTCTTGAATACATCCCTAATTCTGAGCTTCATGTTACTCCTACCAAGAAACATGTCAGGTACAGGGCATCCCGATTGCATTAAATGGGATGACAGTTTATCATTTCAAATCTGTAAAATCAGAATTTCGATCAAATCACACACCGCAGTATACTAGGTCTTCTAATTCGTTAAGAGGTTTATCTAAAAGATTCACAATATAACTAGGAAGGCGTTTCAAATACCACACATGCATTACGGGGTATGCGAGTTTGATGTAGCCCATTTGATATCTTCGTATCCGAGAATCAACAAACTCGACTCCGCATTGTTCACAAAATTGCGGGTCTTCCTTTTCATCTCCGATTACTCGATAATTTCCACAAGCACAAATTCCACTTTTGATAGGCCCAAAAATTCTTTCACAAAATAATCCATCTTTTTCTGGTTTATTGGTTTTGTAATGAAAGGTATAAGGTTTTGTCACCTCTCCAACTATCTCGCCATTAGGCAGGATTTTTTTGGACCAAGTACTTATTTGTTCAGGAGAAACTAATCCAATTCGGAGTTGTTGATGTGTATATCGATCGATCATAGAAGAAAACTTCTGCTTGATTTCGATTAAGCTTCCTTCCTATTAAGCTGGAAAGTCTTCTCAGAGACAAGAAAATGGTTCAGTTCCAGAGCTAAAGATCGTAGTTCTCGAACGAACAACCGAAAAGATTCTGGAGCATCCTCAGGAGTCGGTATTCTTCCTCCAAAGATTATAGTACCAAGTACTTCTTGGCGAGCTCTAATATGATCAGATTTATAAGTAAGCATCTCTTGTAAAATATAAGCAACGCCAAACCCCTCTAAAGCCCAAACCTCCATTTCTCCTACCCGTTGTCCCCCTTTCTTGGCCCT